ATTAACAGTAATAAAGGGCCATGTCATATTTCTTATATTACCATCAATTTTATATGTGTTCTTCCAAAAAAAAGAAGTCCGTTCATTATTATTTATTAATAATAAAGGTAATAAACGAAAATTTTTGTTAAACGTTTTTGATCCTTCTTTACCCCATAAAGATATTGAATAAAATGAACTGTTTTTTTTTCCACTGTAATTTTTAAAATTAAGATTAAAATATCCTTCAAAAATAAGTAAATAAATCCGAAACATATAAAATGCAGTTAATCCCGCAGTGAACCAAGCTATTATTGCGAAACTAGGTGAATACAACCAGCTATCATTAAGAATTTCATCTTTGGACCAAAAACAGGCGAAGGGTGGAATACCACAAAGAGAAAGCGTTCCTAATAAAAAAGAAGTTTTTGTAATTGGAATATGTTTTGTTAAACCGCCCATAAGACCCATATTTTGACTCTTATCTGGAGAATAACCAACAATAGCTTCCATTGAATGAATAATAGATCCAGACCCTAAAAACAACAATGCTTTCGAATAGGCATGAGTAATCAAATGAAATAAAGCACCTCGATAAGACCCCATACCTAGAGCTAACATCGTATAACCCAATTGAGACATTGTAGAATAAGCTAAACTTCTCTTAATATCTTTTTGAGCAAGGGCTAAAGTTGCTGCTAAAAAGACTGTAATTATGCCGATCAAAGCTATTAGATTCATTATGTAAGGTATGACTAGGAAAAGGGGAAAAAGTCGAGCTACAAGAAAAATTCCCGCCGCTACCATAGTAGCAGCATGTATCAGAGCCGAAATAGGGGTAGGCCCTTCCATGGCATCGGGCAACCATACATGAAGAGGAAATTGTGCCGATTTAGCAATTGCACCGGAAAATAATAAAAAGGTACAAAAAGTAACGAATACAAGATTAACTTGATTATTAGAAATCAAGTTATTGAATATTTTGAACAAATCGCGAAATTCGAAGCTGCCCGTTATCCAATAAAGACCAAGAATTCCTAATAATAAACCAAAATCCCCTACACGATTAGTTACAAATGCTTTTTGACAAGCATTCGATGCACTAGGGCGTGTAAACCAAAAACCTATTAAAAGATAAGAACACATTCCAACTAATTCCCAAAAAATATAAATTTGTATCAAATTCGAACTAGTAACTAATCCCAACATTGAAGTATTGAAAAAACTCATATAAGCAAAAAATCTCAAATAGCCTTGATCATGAGACATATAATTATCACTATAAAAAAGAACCATAATTCCAACTGTAGTAATTAATATTAACAAAATAGAAGTAAGTGGGTCGATCAAGTATCCGAACTCTAAAGAAAAATCATTATTGATGGTCCACGACCATATATATTGATAAATAAAACTGCTATTTATTTGCTGAATAGACAGATCAATTGCAAAAATCATAACTATACTTAACAATAAAACACTTGGAAAAGCCCACATACGACGAAGTTTTTTTGTTGTCGCCGGAAAAAGTAGAAGTCCTGCTCCTATTAACATAGGGACTGGGAATGTAAGGAAAGGTATGATCCATGAATATTGATATATATGTTCCATAAAAAAAACTTTTTTAATTACTAATTAATTATTTATTGTTTCTGATTTATCAACTTTTCTATCTTTTTAAATAAGTCAGTCAATAAAGAAAATAAATGAAAAAAATATGTAAAACTGAAATCTAATTTTCTATTCTTAAATTATTTAATTATTATCAATTTTTCAAAAATACTTCACATATTAAAATCAAAAAGTTAGAATTGGTCAAATAAAGATACTACTGAAAAAAAAAAATACTTATTCTAACTAACTAGAAATCCTTTTTTCAATGAATTACTTAAAATTACTTATTTTTTATTTTTTAATTACAAATTTTTATATTAGGGTTAAAGAATTATAAGAAAAGTGGTTTGTTAAATTTTGATAGTGATAGGAATAAAAAAAAGATGATTTTACCGGACCCTTACTGGATTCAAAAAAATAGTTATTTTTTTATTTGTTGCTTTATTCAGAACCATTAACTAGTACCTTTTAGAACTAGAACGGAGTTATTATTTTTCATTATGTTTCTAAAAAAGACTTTCATATTTGATACTTTTCTTTTCCATTTTCCATAGGTAAAAGTAAAGAATTACTAAAAATTTATTTTTTTTTTTTTTACAAAAAATGTCTTTCCCATCCAACTCTAACAAAAAATAACTTCTTTATTTTTGAATGGAAGTTCCCATTGTTTTTATCATATTATCGAATAAATAGAATAAAGAATTCTTTTGTCTACTGTCTACTGAATTCGAAAAACGATACTTTTTTGTTTGCAAAAAAAAAAAAGAGACGATGAAAAGATTCACCCTTCTTTATTACTTTTTATTGTTAGGATATTTTCTCATTTTCAGTATGGGGATTAGTATTGTCCCCATAGAATCATCTATCCCAATCCCAATACTAAATATTCATAAGTTTGTTCTTTTCTCTATTTGCACTGTTACTATATTTATAGTATTTCAATATAGTTTTTTCTTATACTATAGAAAAAAAAAGCAGATAGAAAACCTTTAATTAATAATTCAAAATAATTAATAATTAAAAAAGAGAACGATAATTGACTCAAAATAATATTGAGTTAAAAGAATTCATTACGTTAAAAATTTTTTAACTTTCTTAAAAATTATTATTCTAAATTACTATATAGAATAAAATAGAATAAACTCGTTTAATCGAATTAATAAAAAAAAGAACCTTTCCAATTTGATTTAGTTTTATTTAGATAAAACGTGTCAGTTTTGAATGATCTATTTTAATAGTTGGGTTGGAAACTTGATCAAGGTATATATTAAATTAAATATAATGTTTTTTTAAGTACTTAAGAGAACTAGAAATTTTGTTCTTATATGATAGACTATTTAATGAGGTGTCTAAATCCTAACCCAAACCCTTTCCACACTAAAAAACTAACCAATAAAATCTTTCTATAAATCTATTGAATGTAATTTTTAAATTGGAATTCATAAAATTTTCTTTTTTTCATTCTTAAATAAAATTTTTGTCATGAATTTGAATATTTCATAAAAAGTATTGCATTAACTCCTTCAAGCTCGACGATAAAAATAAAATAGATTATTATGATTTGAAGCAAGCCGCTATGGTGAAATTGGTAGACACGCTGCTCTTAGGAAGCAGTGCTAGAGCATCTCGGTTCGAGTCCGAGTAGCGGCACAACATCCTGTAATTTTCAAAAGGATACAATAAATCCTATAATGACTTCACTTTGGAATTTCAATTCTATATATGAAAAGAATAAGAGAGGAACTCCCCGTCAATTTTTTATTTATTTATTTTTATGATAGTTTCGAGTTTAGAACATATATTAACTCATATATCTTTTTCAGTCGTGTCAATTGTAATTACAATTCATTTGATAACCTTATTAGTCGATGAATTCGTAGAACTATATGATTCGTCCGAAAAAGGCATGTTAACTACTTTTTGCTGTATAACAGGATTATTAGTTACTCGTTGGTTTTTTGGGGGACATTTACCATTAAGTGATTTATATGAATCATTAATCTTTCTTTCATGGGCATTTTCTGTTATTCATATAGTTCCGTATTTTAAAAAATATAAAAATTCTTTAAGCGCAATAACCGCGCCAAGCACTTTTTTTACTCAAGGGTTTGCCACTTCGGGTCTTTTAAAAAGCATGCATCAATCCGAAATCTTAGTACCCGCTCTTCAATCCCAGTGGTTAATGATGCACGTAAGTATGATGATTTTGGGCTATGCAGCTCTTTTGTGTGGATCATTATTATCAGTAGCATTTCTAGTAATCAGATTTCAAAAAATTATAAGAATTTTTGATAAAAGCAATAATTTATTAAATGATTCATTTTACTTTAATGAGATACAATGTATAACGGAACGAAAGAATGTTTTAAGAAATATTTCCTTTCTTTCCTCTAGGAATTATTATAGGTTTCAATTGATTCAACAATTAGATGACTGGAGTTATCGGATTATAAGTATAGGATTTTTTTTTTTAACTATAGGTATTCTTTCGGGAGCAGTCTGGGCTAATGAAGCATGGGGATCATATTGGAATTGGGACCCAAAGGAAACTTGGGCATTTATTACATGGACCATATTCGCAGTTTTTTTTCATACTCGAACAAATAAAAATTTGGAGGGTTTAAATTCGGCAATTGTCGCTTCTATCGGTTTTCTTATAATTTGGATATGCTATTTTGGAGTTAATTTATTAGGAATAGGACTACATAGTTATGGTTCATTTACATTACCAATTAACAATTGAAGAAAGGGAAAGGTTCTGACGAATGCAACTATATAGGAAAGCAAAACATATAGACAAAGCATAGAAACAAAAAACGTCAGGTAAGCTGTTGAGAACTTTTTGAATCACCATACTACTTGATTCAAAAAGTTCTCATAAATGCCAAAAATTTTTGGTTAGAATTCATTTTTTTTTTTAGAAAAACTATCTAAAACTATCGATAAAAATAATTAGATAGAATAGCTTCGACTCTGTCAATTGATAATGAGAAAACGAAATCCGGATAAATACCAATACTTATTACAGGCAGAAGAATAGAGATCGAAACAAATAATTCCCGAGGTCCCGAATCAAAAAAATAAGAGTTTGGGGCATTAAACAGTTTGTATCCATAGAACATCTGTCGTACCATAGATAATAAATAAATAGGAGTTAATATCATTCCAACTGCCATAACGACAGTAATTAATATTTTTGTCGTTAAAAGGTATTTTTGGCCGCTAATTAGTCCAAAAAAGACGACCAATTCCGCAAAAAAACCACTCATGCCCGGTAATGCAAGGGAAGCTAGTGATAAAATACTGAAGGTCGTGAATAGTTTTGGCATTAGGGGAGCCATTCCGCCCATTTCGTCAAGATAAAGACGACGTATTCTATCATAACCAGTTCCTGCCAAGAAAAAAAGCGCAGCACCAATAAATCCATGTGATAGAATTTGTAAAATGGCTCCATTGAGTCCCATATCACTTATAGAGCAAATTCCGATAATTATGAAACCCATATGAGATACAGAAGAATAGGCTATTCTTTTTTTTAAATTTCGTTGACCAGGAGATGTTGAAGCTGCATAGATTATTTGCATTACGCCTATTATTATCAACCAGGGGGAAAAGATAGAATGAGCATGAGGCAATAATTCCATATTGATTCGAATCAATCCATACGCCCCCATTTTTAATAGGATTCCGGCTAGAAGCATACAAGTACTGTAATGGGCTTCCCCATGAGTGTCTGGTAACCATGTATGTAAAGGTATAATCGGTGATTTGACAGCAAAAGCAATAAAAAATCCAATATAGAAAAATATTTCTAGTGCCACAGGATATGATTGATTGGCTGATGTTTCAAAATTGAATGTCGGTTCATTGGAACCATATAAAGCGATACCCAAAGCTCCCATTAATAAAAAAACCGAACCTCCTGCAGTATACAAAATAAACTTTGTAGCTGAATACAGACGTTTCTTTCCCCCCCACATGGATAGAAGTAGATAGACGGGAATTAATTCTAACTCCCACATGATAAAAAAAAGTAAAAGATCTTGAGATGAAAATAATCCTATTTGAGCACTATACATTGCTAACATCAGAAAATGGAATAATCGGGAATCCCGAGTAATCGGCCAAGCCGCTAAAGTAGCTAAAGTGGTGATAAATCCTGTCAGTAAAATAGGTCCTAAAGAAAACCCATCTATTCCCAATCTCCAGTACAAATCAAAAAAAGGGATCCACTTATAATCTTCTGCTAATTGGATTAATGGGTCCTCAAGTTGGAAATAATAAGAGAATGCATAAGTTATTAAAAGGAGCTCTGCTATACATATATATAAAGTATACCACCTAATTAGCTTATTTCCTCTATGAGGGAAAAAGAAAATTAATAAACCCGCAGCTATCGGTAAAACTACAAATATTGTTAACCAAGGAAAAGAATTCGTGGTAAAGACAAGATACGCTTAGACTAGAAAAACCCGTGCTAGAAAACATAAGATAATATATATATTTCTTTTTTTTTCGAGTACGGGTTTTTGTCGGTAAAGAAAAAATCAAATGTATTCAAGTGGGTTTTTCTGGAAAGTATCAATAAGCTAGACCCATGCTTCGAGTTGTTTCATGCCATAAATAAACTCGAACACTCAAGAAATCTGTTGGACAAGCAGATTCACATCTTTTACAACCGACACAATCCTCTGTTCTTGGAGCAGAAGCAATTTGCTTGGATTTACACCCATCCCAAGGTATCATTTCTAATACATCCGTGGGGCAGGCTCGGACACATTGAGTACACCCTATACATGTATCATAAATTTTTACTGAATGTGACATTGGATTTTAAATTTTTTTAACGTCATAAAATTTCAATCTAGTAAATTTCTAAATGAAGCATCATATATTTAGAAACCAGACGAATCAATGATTGATTTACCAGAAATCTTCTATTCAATTCTGGATCAACTTCTGAAATAGAGCCAAGATACTAGAATTTCTTACGTTTTCACAACCCTGATCAGACAACTTACGTATCATACATGCCAACTCAAATTAATGAATATGAAAATTATATTCTATACAATTAATACTACTTATTCAATAAATTCGATTGATTTATACGGGTGGATTTTCTGTTACGATAAATAGACGAAACAATAGCCGGTCCAATAGCTGCTTCAGCGGCTGCGATAGCTATAACAAAAATTGAAAAAATATTTCCTTTTAGTTGGCGACTATCAAAAAAATCAGAAAATGTTACGAAATTTATATTAACAGCATTCAGTATAAGTTCAAGACACATAAGGGCTCTAACCATATTTCGACTCGTGATCAATCCATAGATACCGATAGAAAATAAACAGGCACTCAAAATAAGTACATGTTCGAGCATCATTGACCAACTCCTTATCAATTTCGATTTATTTCAATATGAACAACAATTCCATCTCAGATTGACTAGAATTAAGAATATAATAAGTATAGAACCAAAAAATCTATGGATAATAGATCAAATAACAGAATTTATACATAAATAATCTTTAACATAGAATTGAAGGAAAATAGATGTGATAACATAGAAAACAGTTTTAATACAGTTTTAATTTTGATTACTAATTCGAAAAATTTCTTACTGACGAGCCACAGCAATCGCACCTATCAAAGCAACTAAAAGAATTATTGAAATGAATTCAAATGGAAGAAAAAAATCTGTTGCTAAATGAATTCCAATTTGTTGACCATTAGTTATCAAATCTTGTTCTATAATCTGATTTGATGTTGTAGTCCAAATAATTCCGTACCATGACGTATCTGGAATAATAGTAATTAGTGAAACAAAAATACTTGTACAAACTAAGGAAGTAACCCCATTTCCAACAGTCCAAAGATTAAAATCTTTGTAATATTCTGAACCATTCATGAACATTACGGCAAATATAATTAAAACATTTATAGCTCCCACATAAATAAGGAGCTGTGCAGCAGCTACAAAATGAGAGTTTGATAAAATATAAAATAAAGATATACAAACAAGAACGAATCCTAATGAAAAGGCAGAAAAAATCGGGTTGGTAAATAATACTACTCCTAAACCTCCTAATATAAGACCTAACCCCAGAAAGACTAAAAGAAAATCATGTATTAGTCCAGGTAAATCCATTGCACGTAAAATAAGAAATAAAAAAATTGAATTGTTTCTTCATGACCTTATTGACTTGACCAGGAAAAACCTTTTTTATATTCTTTTTTTTTTTTTGCTATTTTTTATAATATAAAATATAATATAAAATTAATATAAAATATAAAATAGCAAATATATAATATTATAGGCTCTTAATTTTAAATCTGAATCTGAAGGGGTGTAAATAATTACTATATGTACAACTATTGTACTAATTTCATTCTTTCTTCAAAAAGGCATTCGAAATTAGATTCTCGAAATAATTATGGATAGAATTATAGATATATTAATAGATTGTCAATCCAAATTCAGTTTCGATGCAATTTTCATGAATCAAATCAATAGTTGGAATTTCGAATTTTTGTAGTCATTGACCAAGAAAATGAAAGAAACCCCCTTCATACCTTTAAATCAAAACAGAATTTTCGTTTTTTTATTTTTTAGTTTAATAATTGTACTTTTTAATCAATCAAAGTGTTTTATCCTTTTTTTTAGTTGAATTGAAAATTGTTCGAATCGTATAATCGTCAACTACTGACATTGGTAAACGACCCAAAGAAATTTGATTATAATTCAATTCATGACGATCATAAGTAGAAAGCTCGTATTCTTCCGTCATTGATAAACAATTTGTTGGACAATACTCAACGCAGTTGCCGCAAAATATACAGATTCCGAAATCAATACTGTAATTTAGCAACCGTTTCTTTCGAATGTCGGTTTCAAATTTCCAATCAACAACAGGCAGATCTATAGGACATACACGAACACATACTTCACAAGCAATGCATTTATCAAATTCAAAATGAATTCGACCGCGGAAACGCTCCGATGTGATTAATTTTTCATAAGGATATTGAATAGTTACAGGTAAACGATCTGCATGGGATAAGGTAATCATGAAACTTTGACCAATGTACCTTGCAGCTCGTATAGTTTGTTGCCCATAATTCATGAACCCAGTTACCATGGGAAACATAGCGTAAATTTTTATGAATAAATTTATCTTTGTTTTTTTCTCTTGTTTGATTTGAAGACAACTCATAATATTCTTTCTATTAGACTTTTATTTTTTTATTATGCTTTTATTTTAGAGTGAAAGGAGTTGAAAAGAGGTTGTTAATAATAGATTACCGAGAGAGATAGGTAAAAGAAATTTCCATCCAAGATTTAAAAGTTGATCCATTCTTAATCGCGGTAAAGTCCATCTTGTTGTGATAGGAATGAACAAGAACAAATAAGTTTTAACCAATGTAATAAAGATACCAATTGTTGGTCCAACGACTCCGCTTATGTTATTTATTTCAAAAAAATCATGAACGAATATATACGGAATAGAAATATTCCAACCTCCCAAGTAAAGAACTGTTACAAATAATGAAGAAACTAATAAGTTTAGATAGGAAGCAATATAAAATAAACCAAATTTGATACCCGAATATTCCGTTTGATAACCTGCTACTAATTCTTCTTCTGCTTCTGGCAAATCAAAAGGTAATCTTTCACATTCTGCTAGAGAAGAAATAAAAAAAATAAAAAATCCTATTGGTTGACGCCATAAATTCCACCCCCAAAAACCAGATTTTGATTGGGTCTCAACTATATCAACTGTACTTGAACTATTAGATAATCATAGTCGGTGATAACATCACTGTTCCCATCGCTATTACAGAACCGTACATGAGATTCTTACCTCATACGGCTCCTCGAAGTCCAGAAAAAAATTTAAGGACCAGATTGATTGTATTATTTATTTTGATATATTTGTAGAATAAATCGGATCAAAATAAAATAAAATAAAATCTATCCACGTTCCAAAATTCGAGCAATGAAATTCTATCTGTTATAATACTAAAACGAAAAAAGTACTTCGGAATTGATCTCATCCTTTAATAATTTCAATTTTTATTTCTTGAGTAATAACTTTTATCCTGCAATAAAATACTCTTTGTAAAATTCCTTGTTAAAATATCAATAGATATTTCAACCTATCGTTTTCGATTACGAAAATATTCCGACGAATTCTATCTCTATAAATTTATATCTCTATAAATTTCTATCTCTATGAATATCGATATAGGAGAAAAGAATAAAAAAGATTGATTTTTCCATTGTAATTCGATTCTTTATTATTTTTTTCGTTCTTATTCTTCTTTCTGAAAAAACGAAAAGAAATAAGGGGTTAAAAAAAGGAAAGGATTATTTCGTTCCGGATAGTCAGTTCTTTAATTGTTGGATAGGAGCATACTCTGGATTGGAATCATGGGGAGCACTTCCTGATCATTTCTACGAACTTAAAGCCCCGATTAATATACTTTTTGTCGAAATAGCTTTTTCGATTTTTTTTAATCTCTATTACTAATCCTTTGTGTATCTTTGTGTTCCTAACCATCCATTCATTTTTGCTCAATCACCTATTAGCATTAGGGTAATACCTATGGAGAATATCTAAAAATAATAGTGAAAACTCCATAAAGTTGATCTTTTGCGCCCGCTTCAAGCTAGGATGACTAATCAACCAATCTTGGGGCAAACAGTCTTCTTTTCTTATGTTTATTTCTGTTTTATTCTTGTACATAGGAAATGAGTCTCAATTTTTTTACTGCAAATTTCAAAGTTGTTTTCTTTCACTCATATAACTATCCAATTTAGTTCATCAACCCAAACGATGAATAAAAAATGAAGATATCTATTCAATTCATTTCGCTTTCTTCCTAAAAAGAAAGGAATAACGAGAAAGTTCTGTTTCAACGAATCGCACGTAGAGATATGGATAACACACAAATAGTTAAAGGTATTTCATAACTAATCGATTGAGCAGCAGCTCGTAGACCACCTAAAAAGGAATATTTATTATTTGATCCATATCCTGACATAAGAAGTCCAATGGGAGCAATACTTGAAATGGCAATCCATAAAAAAACACCAATATTTAGATCAGTTAAACCAAAGTGATAGCCAAAAGGAATTACTGAATAGCTTAATAGAGTTGATATGACTGCTATAGATGGTCCAATACTGAATAAATAAGTATCCCCCCTAGATGGAAAAAGATTCTCTTTGAAAAGTAGTTTTGTACCATCCGCTAGAGCTTGAAGAACTCCTAAAGGACCTGCATATTCGGGTCCAATACGTTGTTGTATCCCTGCGGATATTTCTCTTTCTAACCATACAATTACTAGTATGCTTATCGTGATTCCCAATACAAGAGTCAAAATAGGAACAAACTCCCATATAATTCCATAGACCTCGTTTAAGGATTCTAAACTCGAAAAAGAATGGATAGCTTGTACTTCTGTTGTATCAATTATCATTTCAACGATCAACTTCTCCCATAATGATATCTATACTACCTAGTATTGTCATAATATCAGCCAATTTCATTCTTTTAACTAATTCAGGAAGAATTTGCAAATTGATAAAACCCGGCGGGCGAATTTTCCATCTCCAAGGAAAGCCGCTCTGATCCCCTATTAGAAAAATTCCTAATTCTCCTTTTGGGGCTTCCACTCTGACATAAAGTTCTTGTTTCGGTAATTCAAAAGTAGGCGAGGTTTTTTTACTAATGAATCGATATTCGAAATCGTTCCATTCCGGATCTTTTTCTCTATCAAAACGTCGGGTTTCTAAATTCTCATAGGGCCCACCCGGAATTCCTTCGAGAGCCTGCTGAATAATTTTTATAGATTCTATCATTTCACCAATTCGGACTAAATAACGAGCTAATGAATCTCCTTCTTTTTGCCACTGGACTTCCCAATCAAATTCGTCATAAGACTCATAATGATCAATTTTACGAAGATCCCATTGTACTCCGGAAGCTCGTAGCATTGGTCCCGATAAACCCCAATTTATTGCTTCCTCCGCACCAACAATACCTACTCCTTCAACTCGTTCTAAAAAAATAGGATTTCGCGTAATAAGTTTTTGATATTCAGCAACTCCTGTTAAAAAATAATCGCAAAAATCCAAACATTTATCTATCCAACCATGAGGTAGATCAGCCCCTACCCCCCCGATACGAAAATAATTATGCATCATTCTCATACCAGTGGCAGCTTCAAATAAATCATATATTAACTCTCTCTCTCTAAAAATATAGAAGAAAGGAGTCTGTGTACCAATATCTGCCATAAAAGGTCCAAGCCATAACAAATGAGAAGCTATACGACTTAATTCCAACATAATTACTCTGATATAGCCAGCTCTTTTGGGCACTTGAATATTTCCTAACAATTCGGGACCATTTACTGTTATTGCTTCTGTGAACATAGTAGCCAAATAATCCCACCGTGTTACATAGGGCAAATATTGTATAATTGTTCGATTTTCTGCAATTTTTTCCATTCCTCTGTGCAAATAACCTAATATTGGTTCACAGTCAATAACATCCTCACCATCTAGAGTAACAATGAGTCGAAGAACACCGTGCATTGATGGGTGGTGGGGACCCATATTGACTATCATAAGGTCTTTTCGTTTAGCTGGTATATTCATAGGGGTTTCCTCGATCCATTCCACGAGTTACTTAAAACAAAAAGAAGTTCATCTCAAGATCTAATAAATCAAATAATTCATAATTCAACAAAACTCTTCAAATTAAGAAAAAATTAAGAAATTAACGAGTTTTTAACGTCCTTTTAACTTCCGAATATCCAACCGACTAATTAATTCTTTATAACGTACTCGATTTTTCTTTTCTAAATAAACCAATAGTCGTTGGCGTTTTCCTAAAATTTTCCGCAAACCTCTTTGAGATAAGTAGTCTTTTCTATGCAATTCCAAATGGGAAGTAAGTCTTCGTATCTTATTAGTGAAACTTACTATTTGAAATTCAACAGATCCCTTGTTTTCGTCTTTTTCCTTTTGTGAAATAACTGAAATGAATGAATTTTTTACCATAAAAAAGGACCCCCTTTTTTTAAGTTTTAAGTTTAAGATATTTTTTATTGATCAGTAATAATAATAAATGTATTATATTAATAAATAATAATGTCAGTTCATTTTAATTTTGTATACACTTTAATTTGGTATACAAAAAAATCTTGACTTTGTTAGTAATTCAAAATTCTATTTGAGAAAATTTGGATTTAATCAATCCATTAAGGGTGGTCTATTTCTTCGCTTACAAAGAAGAAAAAAATTCTACCTAAAATTCAAATAAAAAGTAAAAAAAAAAAATCCCATTGATTCATTTCTAGATCTAATTGATACATGAGTGAATTCTATGTACCAGCATGGAATATGCAGTGTAAAAGAATAAGGCTTCTATCTCCTTCTTTTCATATACTAGACCAAATGGGCTATGATATATATATGAAAAAATCACCCTTACTAAAATTTCAATCGCGGATATATATATATCCTTACCATACTGAACCGACTTCCATTATTCGTATCGAACCAATAGCGATTCATACAAGCTAAATCCTCTAATCGAAAATTGGGCCAAAGAAAAAATTTCAATTTAATTAGTTTATGTTTTTCTCTCCAAAAATGTTTGCTTTTATCCAAAATGGGACTGCCCTTTTTTATGTTAATGTTATTCCCATTGACAATTTCGGTATTTCTATGAATATCCTTTTTATTTTGTAAATTGAAAGAAATTCGAATTCTTAATTCTCTACGACGTTTAGGGGATAAAATATTTTCAGGAACAAGTAAATCATAATCATTTTTTTCTCTATTTCCAATTATATTGTGATGTCTTTCAATAGATTCGGTAAAATTCTTTTTATTTTTATCAACATAGAATTTTTCTCTATAATTTTTATTAATTTGTTCTTTGTTCTTATGAACTAATAAGATACCCATCATTTGATACAAAATAAATTGTCCGTCAGTTTTTACCGATAGACGGACAGGTTCGATAATCAATATTCTCTTTTTCATCAATTCTGTAAGAGTTACATCTTTCTGAACCATCAGAATATTCAGATTTATTTCTTGCCTTTGAATAGAAGATATAATAATTTCTCGTGGATTTGTCAGTCTAAGTAGGAAACAATATGCTTTGATATTATCAATTATTTTGTGATTTAAAGAACCATTCCATCTTAATTGAAAACATAAATACTCTTTTAGGAAGAAATCAAGCTCTACTTCCGTATGACTTTTGTTTTGATTTTTATTTCTCTGGTTTTTCATATCTAATCCCATATAATCTTCTTCAATATCTTTTTCTTCATTTGCGAAAACTGCTCCAAAGTCCATTTGGTCGTCAGATTCGTTTTCTTCATAATTTCGATTCTCGAATTCAATAATTTTTTTTTCATTCGATTGTGATGGTATAGATATAAGAAGGTCGCCTTTTTTATTCCCGTTGATTTTCTTATTTTTACTAATATTTTCATTTTTATGAAAATTAAAAAAAAGAAATTGAATGGGTATTGTCCATGGTTTTCTCTTATATGTGTTGTAAAATATCACAAATTTTCGAAAGAACCAAAGTTCAAAATTCGATATGAAACTATTTTCGATTTCTTCATTCATTCCCATCCAATCAAAAAAAAGAGGGTTTTGTTTGGATAAATTTATTTCTTGATCTTGGTAAATTGGAAGAAAAGATATATTTTTCTTATCACTTTTATCAATTATTTGATATTTATTAGTTGGAGTCTTAGTCTTTTTTTTATCTTTGCTTCCGGTATCGATCCAGGACTCACTATCGACCCTCTTTCTAAGAGAAAAATTTAGAATTCGCCAATCAAAATATTTTCTATCTGGGCTTTTCTCTATATTGATAATATCATCTTCCGCTAGATAATTATTGATAGGAATACTTTCTAAGATGTCAAAAAATTTTCTTTTATTTGTGTTGGAATTATAAAGAATCTCTTCTTTATTAGTTGGTGATTCGGAAATAAAGAAGTCTGTCTTTTTTTCATAATTAAGAGATTTATATGATAAAAGACTATATCTAGAGTGTTTTTTAAAATTATCCTTTTGATTCGCAAAAAAGTCTGCCTCAAAATCATTTTTTTTTTCATAATGAATTAATTGGTCTTGTTCATGTAAATTCCATTTGCTTAATTTTGTATTTTCAACCATATGGTGTTGAGAGATTCTATTTCGACAGTTTTCTGGTATTAATCTAGACCATCTATGCTGAGATAAATCGTATTTATATTGATAATGACTTCTTAACCAGTTTTTCCATTGATTGATTAAAGAAAAAGACTTTCGAAAATTTTTTTCTTTTAATTCAGAATTAAAAAATCCTTGGGCTCTAAAATAATCTTTTATTTCGTTCTTAAGAAAAAGGTTATGGTATTGAAAGATCGATCTTAACTTATATAAATTAAGAATTTGGGTTTGTGATAATTTGTAAAATACATACGCTTGTGATACGAAAGATATGTCACAAAAAATCTGTGAATTATTATTAATAACAGCAATATCTCTTGACTTTTTTAGAATCGAAATAAAGTGAAATTTTTTTTTATTTGGTTTATCAATTTTTTTGTGATTTGATTCATTATTGGAAATGTATTTAGTAATAATTTTTTTTATTGATTCAAGAAAAAGCTGTGCATTGAGCCTTGGAATATTAATGATCCCTAAAAAGATATCTAAGTATATATTTTCAATCAAAATTTTTATAAAAAAGTAAAATTTACGCACTAATCGAGCATTTTTTTTTTGTAATATGTGTGAAATATTGTTTGATGATTTGAATTTTTTAGCATTAGAACTTTTTTTTATTTTGTTAGGACTAATATTTACTTGTGAGGTTCTCATTTTTTTTTTCTTTTCTTTTGTAATTTTTTCTATTTGATTTAGAATTATCTTTCTTCTAGCAGAAAGATCTTGCATTTTTTTTTCTATCAGTGAATAATTTGTACTAGGTCCAATTGGGGTGGACAATTTAGAAACCGTCCAATTATTGTTATTGAGTATCGAATCTTTTTCTTTTTTACTTTCATTTAATTGATCTACTTCTCTAAATTCCGATAAAAATTTTTGATTTCTTTTTGATTTTGAAAATTTCTTTTTTTTTTCTTGTCGAAAAAAAATGTTTTTTTTGACCCAGTGTTTTTTTTCTTTTGATAAATTTTGAAATAATTTTCTTCTTTCTTCTAAAATTGTTATAACTCGAAAACCCTTTTTTTTTATCTTTATAATTTTTTTTTCAAGTTTTTTAAAGATGGGTTTAAAAAGTGAAAGCCGTTTTCGGGGAGAACCAAAAGGAAGTTCCGCTTCCATTCCCCAAATTGTTAAAAAACAAAAATCCTTTTGATCTACTTTCGTTTTTTTTTTACTTTTATGCGGTAATTTTACCTTCGATCTGTGCCAAGGTTTTAAACGAAAAGGAAATAGGATCTTTATTTGAATCCCACTTGTTAACCAATTTTTCGGAAATTCTTTTTCTGATAATTGAACTCCATTATAGGTGCATTTAACATGCATTTCTCTACTCCAATCCTTTAAATCGTCGGACCATTCGGGAGTTTGAAAAAATAATATACGAATGATATTTTTAGTTATTATTAATGAGGGTAATATAATATATTTTCGAAGATTCGATTGGGTTACTAAAACACAGCCTCTTAGTACTTGAGCAAGAAAAACCCTATCCCAAGTTTCAGCTATTTTTATTCGTGCTTTGTCCTCTCTTTTGTTATCTTTTCTTTTGGACTCTTCTTTTTTCTTACTTTCTTTTGTTTTTTTCTCTAGATAAGTATAATTCAAAATTTTAATTTCTGTGTTTTTACACCTACAATTTATAAACAATGTTTTCATCAGTTCATAAATATCAATATCAAAAGAAAAAAAAAGAGATTTATTTATTCTGTCCAAAAAAATAGGAGAATGCGCATTTGCTTGAAACAGTTCAAAAATAGTTATTTTACGTCTTTGTGCTCGCATCGATCCTTTTATTATGTCTCGACGAAAGTCCGATTGTTGGGAATAACGTATGAAAGTAACTTGCTCTATATATATTGGGTCAGGATTCCTTCGATCCTTGATATTAGTGTAAGTAGCATTATTTTGTTGATTATCATTAAAAATCATTATATTATCACTAAAAATCATTAGAAGTTTGGCTTTTCGTGAACGAATTTCATGATCATCTGCCAGGTTTTCTGCATCATCTTTACCCTCTTGTTGTTCCAAATCGTTAATTAATTTGTATGACCATCGAGGAACTTGTTTACTTATTTCTTTTAGTCTAGTAGAAAATTTTTTACTTGTTTTCTTTTTTGGAGTCGCTATCACTCTATCAAATAAAAATTGTAAAATTTTTATTTGATTTTCTAAATTCATTTTTTCTTTGTTGTTATCTGGGAAAAAAGAAAATCCCTGAAAGTTGAAATTTGATCTTGATTTTCCGTCCAATTCATTAATTAAGTTTAATAAATAAGCAATTTCTCTTAAAAACGATTCATGATTACTATTAAATACATCCGCTTTTGTTTCAAATTCTTGATAATTTGTAATAAGAAGAATAAGATGAATTTTATTTATCCAAAACCTTTCTCTAAAATTTGTTCGAAAAGTTTTATTTAGGATTGAGGATGAAAAAAAAAACTGTATTTTTCCGCGGTAGGATCCGTTCAATAAGGGATCATATGTTTTAGGTAAGTACTGTTCCTTAGTTTTCTCATTACACAATCTAGTCCTTTTTTCCAGTGTTTTCGAAGCAAGATATCCTTTATCCAGAGCTTGTACTCTGTTTATAAATTCATTACTTATCTTTTTTTTTTTTTTTTCATTCTTGGAATTCCAATGATT